CCTTATATACTGTATTAGTTCCCTCCTACCAAGAACTCAAAAAGTTCTCTATGCGGGGGTACCGATAGGCGGATTGACGCATCTGAGCAGGCAGGGAATACTCAGTGCTTGGAATATGAATGCTATGAGGCTTGGGCGAGAGAGCAGGTCTAGGAGGCCCAGATATTGCATCATGTGAAACGAAAAGACCCATAAGAGCTGTAAACAAGTGAGATAGGCACGAAAGGGGGGGCATTCTGGGGATGTCTTTCATCAGCCAGCACCTTCAACAGCCAGTAGGACAGATGCCGACACGGATTCCCCCAGATTCAAGATAGGGTACGCCCGATGACCAGGCAGGGCGGCCCCCTTGGTTGTTAATCCCATAGGTCTAGAGCACGATCACGTGAAGAAGAACATACCACCGGTTGATTCACTTGTCTGATTCGGTATGTAGGCACAGAGAAAGTCTTCCAGCTTGAGCCAAGAAAGTCTCACCCTTCTATGTAGTACATCCACAACTTCTCAGCTCTTTCATTGCAACTCACCACCCAACAACGGCCACCCTCCCTAGGTGTAAGCTTGATGCCTAGCGGCTTCCTTTTACGGGTTGTCTACCGATCTCACTGGTTCACTCCCTTGAGGAATGTTCCTCGAGTCGTGATGCTTTGATTGTCGTCTTTAAGGATTTGTCTGGCTGGTGTTCAGCCAATGGCTTTTGTCTTCGGGTGCCTCGCCTTTAAGTTAAGGCTTCGTTCCACTCCTCCCTTCGATAAGGTTCCCTTTTTGGGCACTGGACCTAGTTACCGCTCCATGGGAACATCTATAGATTCCGCTATCGGGAAAGTCAGGCATGGAATCACGCTAAGGTAAGGTTTCTATCTAATCCATCTAGAATAGGATCTACTCTATCTATTTTATTTTCCACTTCTGCCTGGCTGACTGAATAAAGAAATGGAACCATAGCTAAGACTGATCGATGAGCCTTCTCTCTCCTTGATCTGTCTAGTTCTATTTTGACTAATCCGAATCTGTGGACTGAGTGAGTAGCTAACTAAAATAGAATATTTGAGGATATAGGAGTGGGGCTATTCTTCGCACCGAGAAAATCATTATTTAATCTCGTTATCTCCACGGGCGCTGGGTTAAGGGCAGAATCAGACCTTGGGGAACCGGTACGAAAGGGAGCTAGCTAAGGCAGCATAGTAGGCCTTTTAGAAAGGAAGCCAACTCTTGTTCGACGTAGGGTAGAGTCACTTATTTCATTCCCTTCCATCCGGGCCGGCTAGAGACGGAGACTTTCCCAGTGAAAGCGCTGGCGTTCAGTTTGGTTGCGTGCTTTCCGATCTCTTTCCCTTCCTTTCTGTGGTAGCATGTTTGCTAGTCTTGTCGTCTACTAGGCTTGACCGTGGGAAATTGACTTATTTATTCTTGCTCAAGTCAAGTGAGGCCGTCGGTCTTCTTTTTTTTGTAGTAGGTTAAGCTGCAGGTTTGTGAAAATGGGTTCAGTTGCATACTTTGGAATAATGGTAAATCAATCATCACCGGACGAAGTCAGCTTTACCCACGTAATAAACCACCAGAACCAGTAACAAAAGAAGCGAGTCGCAATTGATATACTCACTCAACGTTGACCAGTTCTATCAAAATATTAAGAAGGATCCAATACTCCTAGAGTAGAGAGGTTCAACGCAATTCAGAAGGATCGATGCAATTAAGCTGACTGCTTCCAAGCACCTTATTCAACCACTTTACTAATGGAGGACAAGAAAATCCACGATGTCTACCTAAAGATCAGATTGAATCAATATTCCTAGGCTTGGCGCTCCCCCTGTTGATAACCTGGCCTATGTAGGTACTTTACCTTTGCTTTGATCTACGCTCTTCCTCGGCGACTCATGCCCTTCCGCTGGTCTTTCGTCTCCGGTAAATAGTCTATGCCCCGCTCTCTTTTCAATTATTACGGACATGTCTATTGAATGAAGTTCTGCCGTAGGTCCCCTAATGCTTTAGAGGAGCGAACAAAGCCCTCTACGAGAGCGATGACGATGAATAAGTTACTAAAAATATTTATTTCTACCCTCTTTAATGTAGATGCTTTGGACACGCCCTTGGGCTTCTCTACGATTCGTACCTATGAATTCACTTCCACTTTACTTTCATTCAGGGGTTACAGCGCTTATCTTTATCTGAATGCTTAAACCTGCGGAAGCTCCCCGCTATCCTAAGACTCGGTCATTCCTCGAATTAGAGGGGAGTTCCGAGCCGCATCCTTTCAGTCACTATCCTTTACTTTAGCCTCTCTCCCGACCTAATCTTGTCCAGGAAGTCAATCGCTCAGCACTTCGTTCTCGAGGGTACAATCTCAGCTATTTCATACTCGATCCTTTCTATGATCCCTTCCTTATCTATCTATCAGCTAGAAATGGATTAGGATGCCGGATGTGGCTTGTTGCTGCCTTGTGTTAAGCAAAAAAGTTAGGTAAGGAAAGAGATTGAGAGGGTTAGCCAAACGTTGACTGGCTTAGGCTTTCTTTCATAACCTTTTCCCTTCATGTGATAAAGTGAGTCTTCTTTCAAGCCAGCCCTAATAGAGTCTTAGAGTGGGCAGAGACGACCGTCCCGAAGATCAGGGCATTCTCCGCCTATTCTCTTTATTGTCCTATTCATTCGTATCTTCAATATTTCACTTCCGGATAGCTAGATTCGATAGCAGACGATTTTTCCACTTTCATTAGCATTAGGCGCTCTCCTGGCTTTCGCGGAAGAAAAGCAGTTGGTAAGATTCTAGGTAAGAAAGAAGGCAATGCTACTAGTATCAGTAAGAGTATCTTAGGAATCCTTATAAGAAGAGAATCTATGTCATCTCGTCGTTCGTCTCCTTGAATCTGTGCGTGGGCATTTTCCTTATAATTAAGATTAACGTCCTTTGCTACGCTTACTCCTGCTCTTATTGGAATCTAAGCCTATATAGAGAAGAGATATGTCAAATAGCTTCTTCGAAGCATTCTTCCTAATACCGGGGATTCTCCAACTACCGATGGGGATCGACACTACTTCCAACACTAAGATTTGGCTTAGACTAAAGCTACGATCAACATTCGAAACGAGAAAACGACTATTACTCGAACGCGTACTACCAATAAGATAATTATACTTTCGCTAGGCGCTGAAAGCCCTCCTCTACCGGCTGCAGACTCTGTCTTAGTGTTTCCCTTCGGTAAGGAATACGAGTCCTAACACCTGCTAACAAGAAGAATCACTACAGGGCGCCGTCCTTGGTAACGCAGCAGACAGTTCCTTTAGTGCATTATACCTGGAAAATTCGACCGGAGGTGCTTTCAGGAGTCTTAGTTCCAGGAAGAATGAATCAAAAACAACACTGCCGATTCCCCTTTAAGCCACTATAGTTTCAGTTTTCACTTTAACATTTAACAGTAGTTAACCCTTTTCTTTTCTAGGAAGGACGCCTAAAAAAAGGAAAAGAAAGAAAAAAAAGACAGACCCATGCAAGCCTAAGCCTATAAGGCTCTAGCTCTACCTTCTGTTCTGTTGCCGCCCAACTCCACATCACCAAGAGCCACCCTTACGAACTGATTTGATGCCCGGAACCCTATCTCAAGTTGGTAGCATGTCTCAGCGCCTCTCCTTCTTTGTGCATCCCAAGCTGCTGACTTTCCCTTCTCCTATGAACTAAAAAAGCATTCCAACTCAGTTTCAGCTGAATTGGTTGAATTAGATCGATCCTCTTCCCGAGCGAGTCCTTAACATGTGGCGACAATGGATATGATATGTTTCGGCCGGGGATCCCTGTTAGTGCGAGTTACTTATGACTTGACTGCTCCTCTAATTGAGCAGCGCCTTGGGATAGCAAGAAAGCTCAATAAATCTTTCCCAGCATAACATAAGGGGAGATTGCAATCCATTCGTCCCGTCCTAAGGAAGGTCAGGTTCGAGTGCGGCCGTTTTCAAGGATAGTGTATCCTCTTCTGTAATTTCAAAATAGCTTGATGGCACGTTACTCCTTTCGTCGTTGGAAGGATCCTTCTTCCGGACAGTTCCAATGGAAGACGAAATGCGAAAGGGATACGCAGTAAATTGGCTTGATTAAGTAGTAAGTAGATAACCATTTCCCAGTGTCTTTGATTCGGCTAAGGGGCCAGTGCCTTGAGTGATTTCAGTTCCTTCCGTTGAAGGATATCGAGGAGCTGGCTTTTTCGGGTGATCAGTCTGGCTTGCTTAGGTCGAGTAAGCAAATCCATTTCGTATTCGAAGGGCTTTTGCAGTCTATTCGGACCTGTAGTTAGGGGCAGTACCCAAACAAATTGCCAATCCACTACCGAACCGAAGTGACTGAACCACCACTTCTCTTTCAGTGGAGGGAACACTTACTTGATTTGAAGAAAAATCCTTTCCTGAGCGTGATGTTATTGGATCGGTGATCATAGGAAAGTGACTGCGAATGCATTCTTTATAAAAATCCTTATTTTTCTATGGCTCACGAAGAGGACAGGTCGTGGAAGAATTGGACTTAACGGGAGGACTTTCATACAGGTCAAGTTCTTCCAACTTCTTGTAGACTGATCTGTTGATAGGACAATTGCACCGACAAGTCACCTGCTCTGCTTCTGCTTAGTTTTAAGAATATCTGGAAGTAGGAAAGACATTCCCTTGTCGTTTACTGCGCGAACTCATACGCATACTTTTATGCTAACTGGAATGATGTCTCGGGATAATTAATTTTTCAAGCACCTCTACCTGCCGAGCTTGTTGGAGTGCCATTGCCAAGATCTAGTGTAATTCCTTTTACCGGGAGACTGCCCCAGTCCTACTAGTGCTAGTATCAAAAGGAACTTGCTTAGGATATTTCTTATCCCCTGTAGTGTAAAAGTCTTTGGCATAAAGAGCCCTCAATAACAGGCTTGTCCTGTACGCAATAACTTAGGAGAGAGGGAGTTTCAACTCAATACCCGGGCCTTATAGTTTAAGCCTTTACTTACTATGGAACCAAGTCCTCCTATGAACCTATCCCCGCCTAAAGGATAGGATAGATTACAACTATAAAAAAATATAAAGTAAAGGAATCTTTATATTATCTATTAGGTACTTACTTAAAATTACTCTATCTTAACCAATAGTGCAAGCCCTAGAGCCAACTCACTTGAGAGTGCTCTGAGCTCCTTCTCCCCTCTCTTTGAACTACCTCTGGAAATAGCAAAAAGAAGAGATGCTTTCACACTTGCTTCCAAACTCCCCAGCTACCTAGCTACCAGACTCCTGCTCCTAACTCATCAGTGAGATCTTCCCAGATCTATAGATTCCTTTCCCGTTGGCTAGTTATTGAGCTATTGAGTTTTCCTTAACAAAAGGAAGCTTCTTAGTTTCGGATGTTCTATTAGAGTTAGAAAGAGAGATGATCAAAGCTCTGACTAGCTCAGACTTGGAATTCAAGGAGTGACAACAGCTGATGATAGGTCTAGAGATCTTTTGCCTTGAGAACTTCTAGGTGAGGGGGTTGAGTACCTCTCTGACTAGTTACTACTTCGCTTCCAGAATGTAGCTTCATCTAGCAGTTGGAGCTAGTTGCCTCTTCACCTGACCCTACTCCACTTGACTTTCATTTCATGTTCTCCCTGTATCTAAGAAGCATCCAGGGTAGCCTCAGAAGTTGAGCTAGCCCACCTTCCCCTTCCTTTTGGCACTTCTCTATGAACAGCGTAGTCCCCCACTCAACTAACCTAACACTCTCCCTTCCTTCATTACCGGTGACAAGAAGTTCACAGCTCAACCCAGGAAAGCTTCCACCATGATCCGGCTAAGACCCTCTACCCACCTATCCATTTTGGAGGTAGGCGGCTTGGCTTAGCCAAAGTCCCCTCTCCAAGAAGGAGCTGCTTTCTCGACTCTCCAAGCCCTCTCTTCCTTTGAAATCTGGCGGCCTACTCATTGTGATGCAAAGAAAGATTGGCAGGGATACGCTCCTATGTGCACTTGTATTTGAGAGATCTTCCTTCCTTGAACGCCTGCTTCTCACGCTTTCAAGAGAGACCGGAATGCTACTCTTTGCCCCGCTAGCTTCCTTTACTGGATAAGAGAAATTGCCTAGACTCTCTCAGTTGCTGCTTACTCCTTCTTCCTGACCCCTCGTGGACGGAGGATTCATTCGAGTAGCCCAGGACATTGGACAGATAGATGTTTTGCCTTGAAGCATAAGATACAGGATCTCCGTGAACCTTCTCAAGTTCCAAGCCGAGCCAGCCAAATCTCATTCTTCATCCCCTCCCGCAGTAGTAGTCATGCAGGACCCTCGGGTCTACGCCCTCTTTGGCATCGGCGATTGAAAGAGAGTAGGAGCGCATTCTCAGTTGGAAAGTCTATCGCTTGGTCCCTCGGTGATGACTAGCAGTCCTTCCTGATTGAGTTCTCACCCTCTATTGATAGATCAAGAGTTCCGGTATAAAAGCTTAGCTTCTATTACAAGAAAAGAGCTATCCTAAAGCTTGACAGGTCTCCCCAATTTGAACTCGAAAACCGAAAGCATAAGGATGAGCCGAACAGAAGGAATACTGTACCTCGTGCAGGAGCAAGGAGAACAAGTCGCAGGAGAAGCGTTGAAGAAGCAGTAGTTTAAGCCATTGATCCTGCAGCTTATCAAAATAAGCACCAGCAGACAGAGGTAGATACAGAGCCATAGGCAAACCTTCATGATCGATAGCCTTTTATGAATACGACCCTCGTGCTCGAGAGGCGGATCCGAAGGCAGTCGCTTACCCAGGAGCATACTTCGGTGTAGCATAGCGGCATACCCCTTTGACCTAGGTGGAAAAGAGATCTATTGAAACCCACCATAAGTCTCTGGGGAGACAGCAGCGGATACAGATTTACCATAAGCAAAAGCGGCTACTGAGGCGAAGGCAAATAAGGTTCCGTTCCATGGAAGGAAATTGAAATAAAAATAAGAAAAGGTCTGATCAAATATTTTGCTTTCTTGTTGTCTTGAATTGTTATAGAACGGCTATTTATATAAGGTATAGTTGGTAGGATGAAGTGGGATGTGAAGCCTTAGTGGATATAGCAAGTGTGCCGGGGATGCAGCTCGGGCGTAGTAGGTCTGGACGCCTAGCATGAAACAGCCTTCTCTGGTAGCGGCACTATACCTTAGTATAGTCTCTCTCTAGCTTCCAGTCTATATTAAAAAACGTAGTTAGCAGAGGTCAGTCTGTCTGGCGTTCCCTCGCGTAAAGGGCTACTTTGGCATCGGCTCTCTCTCGTTAGGTAATTACCGAGGCGAAAGCAGCTCTCTCGGAAGTCAGTTTCCCCGCCATCTTAGTGGGACTAGTCTAATAAACTTTCACTTCAACTGCCTGACTCTAACAAGTAAGCAAGTCAACTACCAAGACTCGGATTTTTTTTGTGGTAACGCCCTTCTAGAATTACGTTTAACGTCCCTTTATGACTTTCCCGATCAGCGCCTCGGGTCGGTAGCCGGGCTCCGGGACATTACTACCACGGCTACTATCGACCCGAGCCCAAAGAAGGAAAAGAACGGACTAAAGCGAGGAGTTCATTGGCCATACATAGTGAAGGGGGATGGGGGTCAACCTCTTTCATTCCCCCAGCCCCAGTTTAGAGATTTCGTCAACGGGGTCATGCTCTTTGAGATAGCGTTGACCGTAAATCCCTTAGCTTGGGGATTCGGAGAGGTCTACGAACCTGTGCTTCGGCTTTCGCTGGCGGGCTTTCGTCATCCATCACTGTCTGGGCTGGGCCGTCGTTGTAAAGACGCGCATCCGTACAGACAGTATGCCTAGACTCCTTTAAAAAAGGGCTTCTTGTCGGCAAATACCCAGTTTCTCCCTTCTCATCAACGTATTTGAAGCATTGATGAAGGGTGGAAGGTACCACGCTGTGGATCCAAGCTGGAAGTTTAGGAGGTGTCACCGTCAATCACGTAAGAAGTGACCTCAGTCTTCAGATCCCATGTTTGGCACACACAAGAGACGAATCTTGCCGATGGCTCGGCATTGTACCCCGGAATAGTCACCTTGGTCTGACTTAGCCGGCTCGTAGGAACGAATTCCAAGATCGGCTAGGGCCCGCAGTGGCATCACGTTGATGGAGGCCCCTGGGTCGATCTCTACCCGCGGTAGCCTTCTTTCGCCGATGTCACCGGTGAGATAAAGAGGCCGCTTATGTATGCTTCTTCCTGTCCAGCAAGATGTCTTCTGTCGAGAAGGTTAGATCTGCACTCTGGACTTTCTGCATTGGTGCTTCCATGTACTCATCTTCGATGCTTTGAACTTCCACCCTGTTGACATGTAGGGCATACTTTTCTTTGCTTCCTTCCTACTACTAAGCTGCTTTCTTTCTTTATAGGCAGGCTAAAGCCTCCTATCTACGGTAGCTGACGCAGCAAGACCCGAGGAATCGGATACGGATCTTTTTCAGTCTCTTTCGCTGGGGCAAAGCAAAGAGGGAGGACTTTCGGAAGAAGGCGTCGTCCGCTGATGATCTTTAGGTTGGGAGGCTGGTCAGGGGGAGAACTAATGCTTGTGGATAGCCCGCGAATACTCCTTACTTAGGCTTTCCCCCCGGAAGAGCTGATGCTACTTACTAAGAGACTTCCGTTAGTGAGGAGAGAACTATAGGCTTTAGCCCAAAGACAGAGTCAGGGATTGATTTCTTAACAATCTAGTCCCTCCTGAAATAAGACAACACAGGGGGTGGAGTGAGCCTAGAGTAGAATAAGACTCCCTCTTATACTCTCAACTCATACCAGGGCAGGCAGGGAAAGACTGAGACTACCGATACCGAGCCGGGGTTGGATCACAGGATAGATACCCTATGGTTGGTCTCTATGCCTGCTTCACTTCGTAGCATTAAGGGGACAGTGCAATGAGGGAAATCGACTAGGAACGCGATGTCTTCCCATAAAATGAAGAGTGGAGGGGACTTCGACTGCCTTCTTGTATCGGGTGAAGAGAAGGGGGTGGTAGGCTTAGTAGGGCTCGAACCTACAATATTACCGTTATGAGCGGTACGTTTCAACCAATTAAACTATAAGCCCCTACGGATCTCTACATGCAATTCGCTCACTTCGGGAAGCCACACCCAACCTCGGAAAGAGGAGGCCTTTGCTCTATCTGCTTCTTCCTCTTCCCAGGAATGAACAATTGGATTAAAAAATGATTTTCTTCTTTGTTTGTATATATATATAAGAAAATAAAGATTAAGCAAGCGGCCCTTTCGTGACTCAAACTGCCGGTACGCTTTCCGGCTCGCAACGACTCAAACGGGCGGGGGCTATCTATTTGCTTGCAATGCGGGCTGTTCGCCTTTCGGATTCGGAAAGGGTTCGCCTATTTGATTCAAAAGGCGCTACTAAACTACTCTAGTACAGCTAGTGTTAGTAGTACAACAGAATGCCGTTCACCCCGCCCTTCTTCTTCAAGAGCTCCCTATTCTCTAGCAGCCCCTTCTTTCACAGCTCCTTCTCAAGCACTTGCCATTGTCTGGAAATTTGCCTTGCCCCATTCTTCGATTATTGGCGCATCAATTCCTTGCCTTTGCTCTCATTGCTGCTTGAAGTCCAGTCTTTAAAGTGAAATCCCAAAAATGGAAAGTCAGTAGTCATTGTCGGGATGGAAAGCTACTCTTCAACCACTTATTTAAGCGCTATGCACCTAAGCTCAGTCTTTCTGGCAGCTATCTTGCTAAACCTAGATTCTTGCAGTTCCTTTTTCTTCTCTCTTTATGCTCGAAATCGTACTCATTCGACATCTAATTTCATGGGCTGGGCATACCTTCTTTAGCTCATTTTTCTCTTTCTTTGACTTTGAGGAAGATCCCACGAATCGTCTTCTATCGACATCGTCTGCTTACTCTTATCGTACGCTCTTCTTACCCAAATCGTCTGGTACTTTGTCCGCTCTCCCCTTCCTGGTGAAGGAGAGAGAGTTTGACAAGCTGATGCAGCTAAGAAAGTCTCGTTGAAAGCAGGAACGAAGACGACTATTTGAACTAGTTTCAAAGGCTTGATTGACCTTTGGGAGTGAATCTGGCTAGGGCGCCCTCGTAAGTAAGGCGTAGGGTAGGGATTTGAAACCGGAGGCCTCTCCTCATCTAGTTCTTTCGTTACGCCGAGAAGAAGCAGAAAGAAGCTTGGAAGAAGATATGGTCAATCTTCTCTTATCTTATGGGCGAGACTGCATTCGATTGGTATGCCAGGTTGCCTGCTGGAACCATAAACTCGTGGCTCAGCCTGTGATTCAGTAGATCGAGCTCACTACGCCCTACGACAACAGCACGGATAGCTTAGCTTACTTGCCAGTCTCCAAGGGGTTGAACTACACTGGTCCAATAGCTTTGACTCCCTAACATTGATTTTATTCCCGGGTTAGAATCTTGTCCACGACCATCCCTGACTCTTTATCCCCTTCTAAATTAGGCTATTCTAGTTCAGGCAAGCTATTGACTCCATTCCTGATAACCCATATACCCCCGGGTGTATACAATGATGATTATAAAATCCAAGTCTTTCAAGGCAAGCACTGGCCACTGTAATCGAATCCTCCTAATCCCTAAAATAGGCAGGCCTTATTGTATGTAGGGATTTTGTCAGTTTTGTCCCCTTTGGTGTGCCCCGCCCGCGTGGACCTCTTGCATTGCTCCGGGTATAACCAGGACTAGTTTGCTTTCAAGTCGTCGAAAGATTGAGTGAGAAAGCAGCTAATTCAATTGCATTCGGAAATAGCGTGCAACAACCGTCAAATAAATAACAAGCACCACGTCGAAGGTCTTATTAGCTTCCTTGCTACGCTAGGATGAAGACTACTAAACTGGTATGTCTTGCTTTTTGCTATAAATTTTACCGTGAAATTAAATTAACAAGATTCCGGCATTCCTACTTCTTCTAATTAAGATCGTCATAAAAGTAGTTCGAATGCGTCACTATGCTTTCTTCATGAGCCTCCGAATAAGGCTACCAAGCAAAAGGAAGAAGTTCGACCTTAGACGAGCCGGAGCGAAGGAGGGATTTTAACACAGCTTGCTTCGAGAAAAAAGTAAAACCTCTTCCTCATTGCACTGCTCAGCTGCCTTTGTATCCGTGTTAGGAAGTCAAAAAGACTCCTTGCCGCTGCCAAACATGTATGTTGAAGTCTCGTAAACATGTTTAACTCATTGACATTTATCGGAGAATCGACAGTTCGTCTCGGGTAATCCTAGATCAATCAGCTGGGGCCTTCCCTAAGCCATAAGATACCTTCTCCTATTGATTAACTTCCTTAAAACCTTTCTCCAGCAGTCGATTCTTCTATCATTGGATTTGATGTCTTGGAAGTGGTGAAGCGAGGGTTTTTACTTTTCTCTTGGCTAGCTAGCAGGGAGATAACTTACAGAGGTTAACCCGCGTTCTTCCTTTACCGAAGCTCCTTCCCCAAGAGCCAACCATGGCATTCTATGCATCTTCAGCTAGCTTTCCCTCTCCGCCTACTATATAGCTGCAAACCTTCCCTTACCTTAACCCTAATCATGCTAAAGACATGGAATTGAATGCTTTCAAGGATAGGTCATTTGACTCTCTTTCAAGAATTATCCTCTTTCTTGCCTCCCCCTGAACTAGTGGAATACGCTAGTCGACGGAGGAAGGCTAGCTATGATATCAGGCTCTGACCAAAGATCCTCAACGAATCCGCGGCAGTTCTGCTTTGATAAATCAATCAGACAACATTTCGTTGCTGCTATCAAAAGCATACCTGATACATGGAGACCATAAAGGGATCCCTTCACAGGAGTAAGGTTAGAAACTAAATGTCCGTGGCTGTCCAGCAAGGATGCTTGGGATAGCAATAAGCCATCACACCCTAAAACTGGATAAGCCGCTTCTACCAGTGTCTTGCCTTAAGGACACAGAATCAGACAATCCTGTGCTGGGGAGGTTAACCCCCACACCATCTGGGCCTGAAACCCAGACGATGCCAAGCCATCTTAGCCCTCCCTTTGGCTAAGTGTTCTTAGTCTTCTTCTTGCCTTCGGGTGAATGGAAGTAAGGTAAGTTGAACCGTCCCACAAATGCTCTTATAATGCAGCAACTACCTGTCATGGAACTAAACTACGACAGTAAACGCTTGCTATTATAACGGCCTACATGGCGTCCTAACCAGATGTCACGTAGCGCCAAGTCGGTCTTCTTCATCGGAATTAGCCCACGGAGCGGTCAAAGCCCTCTTTCTTTTTCTTCTTTTCGGGTAGGAAGGCGCTCAGGTAAGGGATGAAGTAATTGTTTAACAGTCTATAATAGATTGCCAGTAAGCAAGCAGGTATCTATTAGTAGGAAGTTCTAAGTGGAAGGCAAGCCAAGATCTTCCTTCTTGCCTTCCTCTTCACCAGCAGCAGCGGATTCGATGCTATACTCCTTAGTAGAACTAGGCAAGCTCCCCCTTTTGGCCCTAGAAAAGCTTGATTTTTCCTTCGCAAAATGTATAAGCCAAGTCTTGTTCTGGTTAATAATAAGAGCCCCTTAGCCGATGAAAACAAGAAGAGAAGTATACAAGTCTTTCTTTACTGCTTAACTTAGCTTATTTTAGAACGGGTAAAGGAAGGAGCTTTCCACCAAGCTTGTCACTTTTATAAACCTCTTCACAAAACGGAATTCATAAGCTAAAGAAGGGGCAAAATTCACTAAGTTTACCAGTAGTCAATCCCCCGAGCTTTTCTCCAAAGGCGGGGGGATAGATGGATTTTTTTTAATTAAGCATATTTGGAAGCGAAAAGGCTTCTGGGGATCTTCGACTTAGTAAAGGAGCCCGGAAACCACCCTGTGTTTGTTTCGCCTGCTGCCGCATAAGAGAGGCAAAGGAGCCGATTGGAGGAATGCTTCTTTTTGGTGAAACGCCCGGGTAAACGCATCCCTTTTAGATGGATGTTGTGGATAGAGGAGCTCCAGTTCTTGCATCCTTATTTGGCGCGCGGGAAGCCGAGAGCCCCATCTTATCTTAGGTGGAACGGATTTCTTAAAGCCAGGAAAGGTCCAGCAGACCGGATGCTCTGACCTATCAAGACCAACCAAAATGAGTAGTAACGACTTTATAAAAAGAAAAAAAAAAAGATAGAATAGATATGTTTGCTTCGATACAAGAGATCGGCCCCGAAGCAAGGTATGGTGGGTGCCAGCAACTTTCACTTGTTGGGAGTAGGGGCTGAAAAGAGCTCTTTGTATAGGTTGGGTTTGCTGGGCTTTGATGCTTACCTACCTTATTATTTATTATGAAAAGGGGAAGGTTTGATAAAGGAGCTTTTCAGCCCTTTTGCTGGATTGTTGGTCTGCAGCCCCGCCCTATAGAATGAATCAAATAAGGAGAGGCCTATTGATGACCGAGCCGAGCCACTCTTATACTACTCCTTACCTCACCCCCTCCTCACTCACTTAACTTAAAGGGCGAAGTCGCTGAAGCGAGTCTAAAGGCCAAAGAGTGATCTTTGAACGTTACTACGCATCCTTATAAATTCATAGGTATAGTGTAAGGTAGGTTTGTTTGGGTATAGCAGGACTTGAACCTGCGACCATTAGGTTAAAAGCCCAATGCTCTACCAACTGAGCTATACACCCCAAATATATAAATATAGTCGTAAATAAAGATTGGTGCAGAAAAGAGGGCGGCCCCTCTTCTCCTCATCATATTAAAGGGGCTCTGTATGAGGCTCGTACTGCGGAGCAAGCGAAGAATAAGGGCGCGCGTTAGCACTCCTGCAAGAAAACGGCCTTACTCAACAAGCGCACCTTTATTAGTAAGTTGTTTACACTCATTGAAGATTCTATCTACAAAAGAAGGTCAACGGGGGATACTCAAGTTGCTCTCACTGACACCATCTACGAGAAGGTGAGGTCGTCTTTCTTTCCGGCCGCCATACGGTTCGCCTTCAAGCCGGAGAAAGGGAGGAGCAGTTATCTATGTAATTACGGTCTTTGTTGGCCGTTGTTCCGGTCGAGCACTCTCTTTTCTTTGCTTTGTTCAATAGAGTCTTACCAAACAAGACTGACTTCTTTCTGACCAACCCGCGAAGGGTTTTGAAGTTGGACCAGGTACGAAGAATGAATCTATATCTGTGTACGGTACGGAAGTTGCTGGCCGGCGGCCGCTCAACTGTTCGAGCGCAATACAGTGGTGGTTGGTTCCGATTCGACAGGGGTAGAATGCCTGGTCGAAGGTCCAGTACAGTAGGTAGCAGGCGTGTTCGTTTTGGCTCCCGAGCGAGAACGATAAATAGGCACTGCACCATTCTTGCTGCTATGTACGTGAACCTTGACTTGAGAGATTCATCCAATGGAACCCACACTCAAAGGAGGACCACAAGCTCGGGGCTCGACGAAACAGAAAATATCAGCATTAAGAAACTTATTGGGGTTAGCAGTGAAAGAAAGAGCCCGGCATTCATTCATATTCATAGCTTAGTCTACTAAAATCAAAGAGGGACCAGCCTCATCGTGGTAATTATCGGACATCTCTGATCGTTCACCTCTAATGTGACACGTTCCCTCCCAGTTATATGATCAACGGGATCAGTCGGCTAGAGAGCGGGGCTATTCTTCTTCCGGGGAGGCAAAGTCGTCCCCTCTACTGATCGAACCCTCAGTTCGGGGGTATTCGTCAACATGTTATGAGGCTCCAGTCTTCGGCGGGTCACCATTACTTGACTTAGAAAGGCTAACATCTAGGCAAGGGAAAGCGCAGTGCGCCTGGTGCAAATGGCTTTCTTTTTTCATGATATACCAATAAGAATGGAGGACCCTACCTACGTACATGATTGATAGAAGAACGGGGGTCGGTCAACTTGATGCGGGAGAGGCATGAGTGCAGTTCGATCTTGTGGTGTATTCGTTTGTAGTGAGTAGGGCCTCTTTATCGTTGATCAGTTCGCCTCCGCTCTATTGAAAGGTCTCCATTCCTACGGCGGTTTTGTCAACGAACGCGTCTCGGGCCGGATTGACTAACCTAACCCTTAATTAAGGGGGCCTTGCCGTAGTTGGGTGCTCTGCTTTAGTGTGATTGACGAAGGCTAGGCTAGTAATACCAAAAAGAAATGAAAAGATATCGGGGTCGATAGTTGGCAAGGAACTTGATCCCCCCAAAACAAAAAAGGGGCAGCTGCGGTCGAACTCTAATTCTGGAAATCAAATAAGTCGGGGCCCTTTTACCTTACCAAGTCAGTCTACCGGATAGAAATTTGCAGATCAGGGTTAAATAGATACGGGAAAGGCTTTCTCCCTAAGTGGAATCAATCGGTGGAATGCCCTGCTTCCGGCTAAGTATACTTGGGTCTACCGTTCGTTCAACCGTTACCTCTATTCTATTCCGATCTTTCTTTTCTCCTTTGCTTCCTTGTCTCGTCTATCCTTCTCTGCCTTCAGCCTGTCTTGGAGCTCTATCCCGTCCTTCCTTTGGCTTGCCCTGAGGATTGACTCTCCAAAGTAGATTTGATCACTGCGAGTTCGGTTCAAGTCTTCATCGATCGGGTGGATCTATATGCTGAGGGGGGATGGAAAGGTGGTTGAGTCATGGCTGTGGACAGAGAGAAATCAAGCGGTAGTCTTCCGGTGGAATAGATTTCTAGTAAGTGTCTTCTTTCCTTCTCTTCTAGTAAAGGCGCGCCCGCGCCGTCAGGTCTCTCTTCTTTTCTTGGGATATCTTGATCACCAGAAAGGATAGAGATCTTAAGTAGACATGCTTGAGGCATCGATCATCTTCCTAACTACATGGTACTCCGGAGGGTGGAAAAAAATGAGGAAGTGTCCCTTAGAGAAAGAGAGTCCGCTCTCTCATTGTCTGTCTGATTGCATCGTAGAGCGTCTGCACCAACTAAATCGGAAGCTTAATTCGAAAGACGATAGTAGGCTCGAGGGGGATCAAAAGATGGATTCTCGGTCCCCTAAAATTAGAAAGCTGGTTAGACTGCAATGTATGCCTATGGAAAGAAAAGTCACGAAAAGCGATCCATATGATCATAATAAAGAATTGCCTATACGTCTTTTAAAACAAGCAAGAATGTTGCCAGGATCCCAAGCGCAAAAGCTTTCTCTCTCCCAATCTACGATGATCTCAGTAGCGCGAACTATAGTAACAAGGCTCTAGCCAACCTAGTGGAGTAAGTGGAGGACGTTGATAGACGATTTGGTCTACTACCTCGGCTTGATCTATTGGGAATGGAATTCGTTTTTCGTCTTTCACGGATTAGCCTTTCGAGTCCCTCCTATCGTAAGCAAGTCTTGAAGGTCGACCGATAACGAGAGGAGATTGATCAATAGAGTTGCAAAGAAATGATGAACTAAAGTAAAGGAGCCAAAGAGCAGTAGCGCGCCGAACAGGCGACCTTATACCGAAGTCTCCACCTCGCCTATGGATTGAACCTCTTCTCCCGTCGATGGTATGAGTGAGTGTAGTGGTGCGAGCATCACTCAAACCTCTTGCTTTTTCTTCTTTGTCTGGCTCTTGAGTAGGCCAAGTAAGTAGGCTATGTTTTCCTATTTTTCCAGGAGATCTAGAACCTTTTCCGGTTTTCTCTTGCTTGATTCGCTTCAATGCTTTTTGGTTCTTGCTTTGTACCTCGTAAAATAAAAAGAATAAATGTCTAAGTCTTCTATTGGTCTATGAGTTGATGGTGGTCTAATAGACCTAGGGGAACCTGGAAGTGCTCGAAGTCTTCAAGTCCATCTCTTACCCAATCCTCAATCAAAGAGCTTAACTTAAGCTAAGCCTCCAAACTAAGGGATGAGTTGAGTGAAACTTATTTCCCGAAAAAAGTACTCATCTTCCTTCAGGTGGTGAAGTGACTGCTGTTGAAGTAGATCGAGTCTATGCTTTTCCTGGTCTAGCCCCATGCTCTCTTTTCAAAGTAGTAAGCGCAGGAGCAGCTGTCGATTCTTCTATCATTCGAATTGTTTCAGTCTTGTAGCGAGGGCCTGTCGATCGAGTCAATGTCTTTCCGGTTGTGTAAGGGCAGTCACTGCAATCAGAAAACAAGAAAATTCCTTGGGGTCAGAAGTTATAAAGTCTAAAGAAAAAGGAAATAGGTCAAGCAAGAGGACTTAGACAATTCCTCAGGCTACCTAGTTATTGGTCTTGAAGAGGAAGGATGAAGTGATTCTTTCATACCATAGTCTACCTTTTCCAACTAAGTGATTGAAATAGCTGTCTTAGGGTCCATCCTCTTTCTAAGAGTTGGGCACTTATGTTTACTAAACGAACAGGCTAGTTGGTTGTCTTAACCATTTAACCAAAGACCAATCTATGTATAGAAAAGAAACCAAGTGAACGAACAAGTTCTCTTAACTAACAAAATTATGTATCGGAAAGGATGTTGGATGACGGAACGATGACTTAATGCTTATTAATGGATTTTGATTTTGAGAAATGACGTTAGTGATAGAACGATTCAGTAGCGAATCTTCAAAGTTTTCCATTTTGGAGAAAGCGGCAGGCCCAGTGAGCTCTCCAATAGTGCACCGAAAGGGGGCCGGAGAGCCGGTAACCTTAGATCGCCTAAGATCGAAAAGCACTCGGTTTACAGCCAAGCAACGACAAAGAAAAAAGAGTCCCATCTCGTTCTTGATTGGTAAACCCAACCGGCCAACAAGTCTCTCTTTTTTGGGGGGGAGCAGAGCACGGTTACAAACAAATATATCATGAATGAGCAGGCGTTAGTTCTCTATGGACATACAACGTCCAGTGATGTCCAATTTATGCTATCGGATACTAGGAAGATGTCTTTTGATAGTCTGTCAAGTACCTCTTCAACTAGGTCAGATGCGGAAAGCGCTCCACCTTACTTTGAGGGGAGACTTAATAGAATCTCTAATGAATCCACTAAGTGGGTTAGGAGAAGCGGGAGGCAATTACCTCCCGAATGGACGATGCCCGACCTTGTTCGGGCTGTTATTTCCGACAGTAGCACGTCAACGAAAATAAAGAAAGAAATTACATAGATAACGATAAGAATCGCAGTGCGCTCTAATCTTGACAGTTTCCATTTTGGAGAAAGCGGCAGGCCCAAAGAGCTCTACAGTAGTGCCTTGCTTGGTCGGTTCGAATCCGGCCAAGTCCTAGGGTAGGGACGCACGTAACAGACGTTCGTATGAACTAGAACCTGGAGTGACAAGTCGGCTCCAGCAAGCACGGAGCCAAAGGTCTTGGTTGAAACTTTGGCACTGTGGACACCAGCTAACGTAGGTGACCCTTCACTAGATTTGCTTGAAGGCTCCCCTTTACCTTTGGTAGGCATTCCCCCTATCTCACCAAATGTCGGGACAGAGGTACTGGTGTCAAGAGGGCTTTGACCAAAGTTGATTATGAATCGCTTTGTTTCGTGCGTGCCGCCATTACGATGGCAGCCAGTCTTCGGGGCTGGATCAGCTATTCTTTCTTGCGGCTTTTCTTGCTTTGGCGGGAGCTGCATGGTCCTTGGATTTGACTGGCCTTCTCTATTTCCACCTATTTGGTGCTCTATATTGGTTTGTCATTTATCTCTCTATATAGAGATTAGGTGGTGGGTATATGAAAGAACGACATTATGGATAAATAAGACATGGCTTTTCCAAAAGATGAAAAGAGCTTTCACGCTAGAAAGACAAGCTATCTTCTTTTTTTTACAAAAAGGTTTCCTGATAACTAACTAGTTTTGGAATTTATATTTTTTGTTATCAACTGATGTATCCAGAAATCGAAAAGGGGAATTTGGTTAATCCCTTACAGGTTATCGCGCAGCTTTCCTGTTTTTTATTTAACTTTACTTTAAGTACTCCTTTAAATTAAACAAGTCAGGGTAAGACGCCTTCTTATTTTGTCTTTTTTTCTCAGCCTTCTAAGTAGTCTTCACCTGCAAGGGAAAGATTGGGAAATCCTTTCTTTACTTCTGTTTTTATTATTTATAATTATTAAATTATTTCCACTAGATTATGCCAATTTAATCATCTTTTTTGGATACTTCCTTGATCAAGGGCTAGCTAAGTGGGGCTTTTCCCTGACTAGTCAAGTGGTAAGTAAGGTAGGGCGCTATTCGATGAAGAAAAAAGACTTTAGGAAAGTGGTTCAGGTAGCTCAGCTGGTTAGAGCAAAGGACTGAAAATCCTTATGTCAGTGGTTCGAATCCACTTCTGAGCGGGCTTTGGGTCCAAAGGACAGGTAGCCGAGCCGGATTTTCTTAAATAAATAAATTCAAGTTAATTAAAGAGGAAGCAAAAATAAAATGTGAGCGCTCCTGTCCTGCACTAGACGGCTTTTTGGCGTCGCCCTATCTTGTCTTGCTGGAGGCAGATTTTCTAAAAAAAAGCGGTTGATTACTCGGATTGGTTCTCGCGTCCCTATGCCCAAAAGGATGGGCGAGTTCGGTTCGAGTCTTCATCGATCGGGTGGATCTATATGCTGAGGGGGGTGAGACGAGGTGTAGCGCAGTCTGGTCAGCGCATCTGTTTTGGGTACAGAGGGCCATAGGTTCGAATCCTGTCACCTTGATGTGATGGGCTGAAAGTGCACAGCCCGGCACAGCCTAAAGAGGCTGGCGAAATTTAGGCAAAATTAATTAAAAAAAGCAAATGAACTAGATTCTTCGATCCATGCTTTTTTTATTTTAACTTCCATGGGTTTTGCGCATCAATGGGTTCTTGATTCTGATCACCCATTCTTGAAGAAGCTTTCTCTCTCTTTTGGTTGGTTTCTCTGATAAAATTTGGATCTTCTGAGTCAATACAATCATATCTTTCGCTTCTGTGGATGCTGTTTCTCGGGGAATTGATGCTGCTGATCCAAGGTTGATGCACTAGAGATGGAGAGGATGCTCATGGTGGGGCTTCTTTGTGTGCACCCAGACTCTGAGAAGAGGCCAAGAGTGAGAGATGCAGCTAGGATTCTTAATTGTTTGTGTATGTGCAGTCCTTCTGTGTGTAGAACATTGGCTCATGCGTCCAATGGGTAGCACCTGACTGTTCCCAGTTCAGTTGGAACAGAAGTCACCAGCTTTCATTGGCGGGAAGCTGACTGATGTCTTCCTAGTTGACGACAATGCTAAACCTGTCACGACCGTAGTGGGTCAAATAGAATGATTACTATATTACCTTGCATAAAGAAAGCAGCTCGGTCTATGAGTCCAAGATATCTGTACCTGTCAAGTGGAAGAGTAAGAGTGGCAGAGTCTAATCTGGTAAATATCTCCTATAATATAATAAGGCGGAGAACGGATAATAACTCGGGAAATGTCCGATTTCGGAGATCAGTGTGCCTTTCTTTTGATCAATAGAACAGGAAGAGGAGTCAGCCAAAAAGAAAAAAGTAATGACCACCAAGATACGCATAGTGATTCGATCACCTCATATTGATAAAAAGTCCAGAGAACAATTTGAAATGGAAATCAAGAAACAATTTCTGGTCATAAAAACAGAAAAGCATGAATTGCGAAAGAAGTCTATCTTTTCGTTCGTGATCTTAGTTTTTGTGCTTTCTTTGGTCTATTATCTTTGTTTCATGCTGGATTCTATGGAAGCATTCGAGAGTCTGGTCAGGAGACTTGCTTGCTCACTGAGCAAGCCTTATTTATCCAGACTCTTACTTCGGAGTGGCTGCTCCGTTACTCTCATCATGGCCATTGGATTAGCTCTACGGGCCTTCTTCCTCGCGTCCATGGGAAATTACATGATGCCTCACGGAGCTGGCGAATCCTCCAATTCCGATTTGTTTACGTACACTAGCGGGTGAGGATTCGCCCAGTTCCGGGCGTAGTAGAAGTACCCCATCGGTCAATCAACCGGGGGAACTGCCTCCCGCTCTTCCTGTTATGCAGGAAGCTGCTAATCAGGCTCTGCCCTACCCTTTTCAAGAGAATGAGATAATCGGCGGGGATTGTGTGGAATCCATCCAACGGAGGCTTTTGGCGAACAACCCGTCTCCTTCAGCCCATGCCATTCAACTGGCCCGGATTCAGGCCGAAGACCTATTCGAGGTCAAGGTCGAGATTGTCAGGGTCATGTCTGGCCTTCATCCTGAAGGAGATTGGCTGGGACGGGGAGCGCGGGCCCTAGACAACCCCCGCTCCTCCACGGGAGAGCAATCCTTGGAAAGACTTAATATCGTTCTGTCGGATCTCAAAAGTGGGGGAGTCAATTCCGATTCCTTTCAGGAATTCAAGGATAGGGTCCTCCTTCGGATAACGGATGAGACCGCACACTCCACGGCCTAGGACATGGATGCCTAGCTGGCTTCTTGCTTGCAAGGCTTTGGTTTATCTGGTATTGAGCAGTGAAAGTCGGACTGTACATGAATGAAGTTGCTTCAAGCCTTCCCGTTTCGTATCAAGAAGCTATGGCAAACGAAGAGTCGACGATTGCTACTAAGAACCTAACAGAACTTTTCAAAGACCACTTTGTAGAGCCGCTTTCAGGTTGTTTTGTTAAAGGGTTTGAGTGCTCCTTGCTTTTCCTTTTGAGAATCGACTGTGAACTCAGGTCATGGTATGGGATGCTATCCTTACTTTATATATGTTCTTTCTTATCCCGGTAAAGAAGTCAAGCAGGAAGTCCAGTAAGCCAAGGTGAGATCCCGGGAAGACCCCCTATAGTTGAGCAGTTTGCAACTCCGGTCAGTTCAAGCACACAGCCGACTTGAAGCTATCAATTCGATCTCTCACCTACAGCTGGAACAGCCTTCTTCATTGACACTGATACAGTGAACTACTTGAAGCGGTACGATAATCAGGCTTCCGGCACCTCTGTTTGCTTTGTGTTGGTCATAAGGTTATAGTTACCTTTTTCCCATGCTTTTTGTTGGTCAACAACCAACCACAACTCAATAGAATGAATTCTTAACTCTAAAGGAGAAGTGAACCGTTCAGGCAAGCGAAGCGGTTTGCTTTCTCAGAAAAAAGACAACGAACGTTAGGAAGATGACAGGCAAAATCGCAATCCCCAGCCCTCTTGAACAATTTGAGATAATCCCTTTTCTTCCTATTCAGATAGGTGACTTGTATTTCTCATTCACAAATCCCTCTTTGTTTATGCTGCTCACTCTAAGTTTGGTCTTACTGCTGGTTCATTTAGTTACTAAAAATGGAGGAGGAAAGTCAGTACCTAATGCTTGGCAATCCTTGGTAGAGCTTATTTATGATTTCGTGCCGAACCTGGTAAACGAACAAATAAGTGGAAATGTGAAACAACAGTTTTTCCCTTGCATCTCGGTCACTTTTACTTTTTCGTTATTTTGTAATCTCCAGGGTATGATACCTTATAGCTTCACAGTTACAAGTCATTTTCTCATTACTTTGGGTCTCTCATTTTCTATTTTTATTGGCATTACTATAGTGGGATTTCAAAGAAATGGGCTTCATTTTTTAAGCTTCTCATTACCCGCAGGAGTCCCACTGCCGTTAGCACCTTTTTTAGTACTCCTTGAGCTAATCCCTCATTGTTTTCGCGCATTAAGCTCAGGAATACGTTTATTTGCTAATATGATGGCCGGTCATAGTTCAGTAAAGATTTTAAGTGGGTTCGCTTGGACTATGCTATGTATGAATGATCTTTTATATTTCATAGGAGATCTTGGTCCTTTATTTATAGTTCTTGCATTAACCGGTCTGGAATTAGGTGTAGCTATATCACAAGCTCATGTTTTTACGATCTCAATCTGTATTTACTTGAATGATGCTACAAATCTCCATCAAACTTGCTTTTTATTTATAATTGAACAAAAGCGAGTCTGAATGGGTATACTTAGTCGTGGAGCATTCCGAGTATTTGCTTTAGGGATCGTTCCTGCGCATCTGCTTCCTTTATAGCAGTTCTTGCTCCGGTTCCATAAGGTATAGCTCTTGCCTCGGCTTCGCCTTTGAAATCGGAGACTGTTCCAATTTCCTACTGAGATAGGCAAGCGGAGGGAGAACTAGACGTATCTTGCTAGGCAAAGACAGGTTAGAATGGATAGCTTCGCGAGGTGCCGCGCAATCTGCTGCTGCTGGGTTGAGGAAAGACTAAACCCATTTCGCCCAGGAAGGATTGATTGCGAAACCTACCAAGAATGAATTGGACAGGATGGATCATAGGATCAGATGTGATCTCTGGTGTCTCCACCATAATGCCCAGGTTGGAACATGAAATGATATTGATTGGCAAAAAAAGAAGGGAACAAGCAACGGACATAGAATAGAGAGGCAAAGAAAGAAGGCAAGCTGAGGTGGAGGGAAGCTAGGATCGACTCGGTCTCCGGAGCTGTAACCATAGTTTGCGGGGGTCCGAAGGAGAAAGTCGTAGCTTGTGTGTTTCTGGAATCTGGATTGGCTTCTTCTTCCGAAGGGACCCTGCCCACGCACGGAAAGCAAGCGCCAGTGGCGGTACGGCCTGAGCTATCTAGGCAAGAGTCGTCCGAGACAGAAACAAGTGGTACTGACTACACGGATGCCACTCGAACTGCCCATATAGGGGGAGCACGTCGCATGGGAAGAATCGGCGTTTAATGCGGGCATTGTTTCAAGTAGGCATTCTAGTAGTAAATGGACATGACAAGTAGTGGAGAGTACAGAGTACTACTCCAAGCGAGACTCGTCTAAGGGTTCAAAACCTGTGACAGCGGATGCGGACGGTACTGAATGGCGGGTTGGTGAACCAATAGGAAGGCCAGGGGCATACGGTTTGAACCGAAAGAGAGGCTGAACCAAGGAAGCAACCATACTGACTGAAGCCAGAAGAAGCGTGGGGACTTTCAGACAGAACGGAAGAGAGGGAAGGGAGCTCAACCGGTAGATCAGAGGGCGCTCATACCTGGCCAGCTAGCCTATTTTATTCCGTCCATCTAGGTTAGGTAGTTCATCAGAGCAGCTAGAGCCCTCGCCCACGGATAAAGTAGGGGTGTAACAGGGAATACAATACCAAAAGAATCACTATTCGATAAGCCAACAACGGATCAAACTCCGGAACAAGCCAAGCAAACTCCAGCCCGGGAAACTACGGCCAAGCATAGGATACGGAGGCCTTTTTATAGTATCTCTTATCGTAGTACGAGATCTTTGATTTGCAACATCAGTCTCTCTCCGGAGAGCCCTCTGCTGACCGAACCTACTGTTATGAAGGCAAGCAACCACAATGGAGTAGGGCTTCTAAGTGCGTAGTCTGTTTCCAAGCTCTGATAAGCGAGTCAAGCTTTCTCATCTCAGGAACAAGTCGACTAAGGCGATGCGATGGGGCATATCCGATCTTCCAATCGTTGATCTAGTTGAAAATGAGCAAATGACATTTCTCTGTAAATAAGGAAAGAAAGGCTAGTCCTACTGACACTGAACCTTCAGAGGCCGCGACGACTTTCCGCAGGTCTCTCGTCGAAATGAGAAGCTAGCGAAACAGCGGTTGGTGTGCAGTCAACTACGTCGAACCTCACTCTGTCCCCTTAATTAGGAATTATTAATTAATATTTTTATTTTGATAGGTGAATCAGGTTTTCTGTGTAATCTGAGGTGAGGAGATTCGTTTCCCCTTTCTTATAATTACGTTAAATAATAATATAGGGATCGGCTTTGCGCCACCCTATCCCGGTGCCAAACAAAAAGGAGTCCCTAGCAGTACCGACTGTTGTGTCTTCGGCATCGAAAGCAGCAGCAGTCACCTCAAATGGGTTGGGTTCGCTCGAAGTCGTCGCGAGTTTGAAGCTTCAACACAGTCACTCCTTGCCTTGGTATTAGTAGCTCGTTGCTACAACTTCTCTTTGGCTCGCCCCTATCTCTAAAGGGGCTTACTCACTTCACTCGCTCTTGTTCAGTAGCGGTTTCTTCATTCTTTAGATAGCAGCGCGAGAGCTCTGAACTTTCATTCAGGTCTTTACTTTAGTTCCAGTCGAATCGCGAGCAAAGCTCGACACTGCTAGCGAAGCTCTACGACAGAGCATTTCCATTATTTCAATTCTAGAACCAACTGCTCTCTCTCTTTCCGGCTTAGCCTACCGCTCCGTGGGCTTCTATCCCCCTGGTGTACGAAAGCAGCGAAGGAAGAGGAGCACAACCGTCACTTGCGAAGCGAACAAAGAAAAAAATGCTCAAACAAAGCAAAGGGGCGCTCGTACACTATCCGTTCTGTGGTGCCCCTAGCGCAGCGCTCAAACAAGCCCTCTGATCCTGAGGTGAGGGTGGGGAGATTGCTCTCCCGCACACGCTGAGCGCCTCCGAATGGAGTGTTGTTTAGCCGTGTCTAGACGCGACATAATCCGCAGTGATCTATGATTATGTTTACGTCGTCTTAGTTCCTTTTGGTTAGGTTAACCCTTAACCTCAGTGACTAAGTTAGCATCTTGGAAGCCCCCCCCTGTGTAGTGTTATAGCTACGCAATAGGGCGAGTCGAATGTTACATGAGTATTCATAATGACTCCTTAAGTAGCCTGGTGCAAAAGCCCAACGACTAGTAAGTGTAGTTAATTATGTCTAAAACTTTCTTTCAATCTTTATTGGATATTATATTATTGAAAGGCTAAGTGTGCTTATGAACATAGGAGTTCCAGAGAACCAGATAGGAAGAAAAGACCCAGAGGATTCTTTTGAAGCAGCATGACTAGACTCACGGATTTGTCTTGAAAACTTTTTCTCATTGGTAGTTGGAGTACCAAACCGGTCTAATCTCTTTGGCAAGCGCCATCGCCTTTTTCACTCTGGATTTGACCTCAGTAGCATTCCCAACTACATGCTTTTATTCTTCATTTTTGTTTATTTGACTAGGAATTACTCCCTTTTTAACCCTATCCGATTCTTTACTTATAGTCTCTACCTTTGTATCTGATGTTCCTGCACCCTTTGCTTTAGCATATCCATCTGGATGGCAGTGAAGAAGCATAATAGCCTTCTCCATAAGTCTAACTATAACCATTGGTTGGTTCAATGTAATTAGGATCACCTTCTATCTTTGGACTGATTATCTACATTACCTGAGACTTGGGGTTCTTCTTCAACTGTCTCAGAAACCTAACATTGCTCTGTCGAGGATGAGGAGCCTCTGACTGCCAGAACAGAACAAGGACCTTCTCTGATGACGCAACCTTCACAAGAAGGGAATTCGGAATCATAAGACGACTTTGCAACAAAGAGAAAAAGAGTGCTTTCTCAGAAAAGAAAGAGAGATTGGCATTCCTCCGATCAGCATGAGAGCTCGATCCAGCTGAAAGCGATCCCTCAGAAAGTCCTTATAAACGGACTGCTCCTCTATGTGCTCCGAGACCCTCTCCTTGCTCGAGGGAAGATGTGCGGTTCTCTGCTTCAGCCGCGGGCTGAACACAGGAATTCCAAGCAAAGAAAGATGATTCAGTGGAGTAATACACTGTGTGGGACGGAGTAAGGGCCCATCGAAGAAAGAAGAAAAGACTGCCTCTTTTTTTTCTGTCTTACATGGACTCCGGTCTCTCTACCTTCAGCGTGCCAAATCCCAATCTGCAACAGAGCGAGTAGCCTGGTCAACGAGTGCGAAGGGAGCTTTGGTTACGGTTTTTCTATCGTAGGAAGTGTAGTCGCCAAAAGGCGAGTTGAACGAAGGGCCTAGGGAAGTCGGGGCTGAGCAACCTTTCTCTAGCTTTTTCAGTGGGGGAACTTGGCCTGGGAGGGGCTTCAGATGAGCTCCTTCGAGATCTCAAAGCGGAAATCCTCCGGTTTATGGAACACTTACAGAATATCGATGCACCGGCTATTCCCCATCATGTGCAGCTCCTAGGATCACAGCTTTTATTGCATCAACAGCTGATTCAATTGCTAGTCCTCCAACACCGCTTACGGATGAAGTTCCGCTTGCATTCTCTTCTTTTTCTTTCTATATATATGTCATATGCTTTCACAAAAGGAAAGAAAGCTGGGCAGAAAATGGTCGCTTGGAACTCCACTCTCACTATGGGACGGAGTAGCTTTACTATTTATATTTCTAGTAAGGGGAAGTAGGTCGATTGAATTGATCCCTATCCCTACCAGTCTTTGGAACTAAATGGAACCCGTTCTCTTTGATATGTAGTTCCCATGGCACTGACCCAGAAGAACCACATCTGTCTCAAGCTCAAGCCGACCCAACCCGAAGAAAACTACTGAATCAGAATCAGCTCTTGGGATAGGAATTCAGCCAATCTTTCCCATTTGAAAGAAAAATTCCCGGGAAAATGCAACTGTATCGATTTCAATGTCCGTCTATAGGCTAAAATTGACTTGCAGCCTAACCGGCACATTTACATTCATCTTCCTCTCGAAGGGCTTACGACGCTCGAATAAGCATCCCAATCAGCTGTTACTCTTAGAGAATACGCTTTTTTCAGGTTTGAAGGAAGAATGCGCTCTTGGGAATCGAATAGGACAGATAGTTTCTCATCTCGGGCAAATGAATGGAAGGAAATCCCCTCTCCAAGTGTGTGACTCTTTAGGGGAAAATCCCGGCCTGGGGCCTTCGCGTCCGCCCTGTACTCTGCTTAAGCACTAGAACGAGCAACCAAACTCCGTTTTTGACTTTCAAAAGAAGTGACGAGATTTCAACCCACCAACT